AAGGAAATGATCTCTATATGGAAATGAAAGAATCCGGAGTGATTAATGAAAAAAATCTTGCAGAATCCAAAGTAGCTCTAGTCTATGGTCAAATGAATGAACCGCCAGGAGCTCGTATGAGAGTTGGCTTGACTGCCTTAACCATGGCCGAATATTTTCGGGATGTTAATGAGCAAGACGTACTTCTATTCATTGACAATATATTTCGTTTCGTTCAAGCAGGGTCCGAAGTCTCTGCCTTATTAGGTAGAATGCCTTCTGCAGTGGGTTATCAACCTACCCTTAGTACGGAAATGGGTTCTTTGCAAGAAAGAATTACTTCTACCAAAGAAGGATCTATAACATCGATCCAAGCAGTTTATGTACCTGCGGATGATTTAACCGACCCTGCTCCTGCCACGACATTTGCACATTTAGATGCTACTACCGTATTATCAAGAGGATTAGCTGCCAAAGGTATTTATCCAGCAGTAGATCCCTTGGATTCAACGTCAACTATGTTACAACCTCGGATCGTTGGCGAGGAACATTATGAAATTGCGCAAAGGGTTAAGCAAACTTCACAACGTTACAAAGAACTTCAGGACATTATAGCTATCCTTGGGCTGGACGAATTATCCGAAGAAGATCGTTTAACTGTAGCAAGAGCACGAAAAATTGAGCGTTTCTTATCACAACCCTTCTTTGTTGCAGAAGTCTTTACTGGTTCTCCAGGGAAATATGTTGGTCTCGCAGAAACAATTCGGGGATTTCAATTCATCCTTTCCGGAGAATTAGACGGTCTTCCCGAGCAGGCCTTTTATTTGGTGGGTAACATCGATGAAGTTACCGCGAAAGCTTTGAATTTAGAAGAGGAGAGCAAATTGAAGAAATGACCTTAAATCTTTGTGTACTGACTCCTAATCGAATGATTTGGGATTCCGAAGTGAAAGAGATTATTTTATCTACTAATAGTGGACAAATTGGCGTATTACCAAATCATGCCCCCATTGCCGCGGCTGTAGATATAGGCCTTTTGAGAATACGACTAAACGACCAATGGTTAACGGTGGCTCTTATGGGCGGTTTCGCTAGAATAAGTAATAATGAGATCACCATTTTAGGAAATGATGCGGAAATTAGTACTGACATTGATCCACAAGAAGCTCAACAAACTCTTGAAATAGCTGAAGCTAACTTGAGTAGAGCTGAGGGTAAGAGACAAGCAATTGAGTCAAATCTAGCTCTCAGACGAGCTAGGACGCGAGTAGAGGCTGTCAATGCAATTTCCTCTTAGTAGTCATAAATACATTCAATCAAAAGAAAAATAGTTCTTTATTATACCCTACACACTACATCTTTATTCTATTCCACAAAATGAACACAATGAAGTCTAATCTGATTATAGAACGACAAAAAGAGGATGGGTAGAAAAACTTATTAGATACCATGGAATCCGGTATCTAATAAGTTCTACCTACTATTGGATTTGAACCAATGACTCCCGCCGTATGAAAGCAATACTCTAACCACTGGGTTAAGTAGGTTATTTATCACCACAAAAAAGGTCTCCATCACTTCGATGGATTATAGGTAAAATAGGTTTTCTAAGCAATCTAAATCTTTTATCATTAAACGTAAACAGATCTGAGAGTTATCATGTGGAATTATGGGATACCCTTCTTGACAAAAAACTGTCTCTATGTTAAAATAGTTATAACAAGGGCTATAGCTCAGTTAGGTAGAGCACCTCGTTTACACGTGCGCCAATGCTTTTCAAGGGAGCCAATTATGCAATGACCATAATTTCTTTTTTTTTATAAGTTGATGTCTTACTCCGTAGATTCGAGAGAACAAGAGAAAAATAGCCTGACAAATATTTGGTTTGATCCAATTCAGGTGCAAATTCTGGTGCCAAATAAAAAAGAACCTGCCATTGTAAGGTAAATGCTCATTCCATTCAATGCCAGGCATAATGAGTCTAAGGATCTCAAAAGAAGCTCTTTTCGTCCTATGAGCTTTGAGGTGTATGAAGTCTCATATTTGACTCTTGCAGCGGAGCGGTAGAGACTCTATTTCACTTAGGTTGATCTAGGCCGAAGGCAGACCTAACTAAAGGTCACCCTTCTTTGAAACACTTTGGTATTGCTCCTTTATCAGGATACAAATAATGAATTAGAGCACATGGAACCATCTCATTATCTTTTTCTCTTCCTGTAAAGAAAAAATATGGTGGACTAACTGATCTTTACATCAGTTGATGAAAGAGCCCAATGCAACAAAATGCATGTTGGGTCTTTGAAACAGTTCGAATCATTTCGATAAAAAGAAGTTTTATCTGTTTTACCGAGAAGGTCTACGGTTCGAGTCCGTATAGCCCTAAGAATTCCCTTTTTTTTTTGTATAGAAATTTGAGTAGTAGTAGGAACAATAAAAGAAACACAATAATTCATTCCAACCCAACGGACCCAATTAGTATTTGTAAAAAAAATACCCATCTCTCTTCATCCACTTTCATAAA